TGACTTGTGCTCGTTGCATACCTTGATTTACTACTGTACGAATAGCATTTGCTGTTACAATTTCACCGGCAACGATTGTCCCTCTTGTTGTACCCTTGAATCCGCAAGTACCGGCCGAGGACCAGGAAACCACCCGACCCCGTATATCTGTAACCGTGACAATGGTATTATTGAAACTTGCTTGAACATGAATAACTCCCTTTGGTATTCTACGTGCACTCTTACGTGAACCAATACGTACATTTCTACGTGAACCAGTTCTCGGTATAGCTTTTGCCATATTGTATCATCTCATAAATATGAGTCAGAAATATATGGATATATCCATTTCATGTCAAAACAGATTCCTTATTTGTACATTGAGCCCTTTAGCATGTCTCATTATCCTTGTCTTTGTTTATGTCTCGGGTTGGAACAAATTACTATAATGCGCCCCCGCCTATGGATTAGTCGACATTTTTCACAAATTTTACGAACGGAAGCTCTTATTTTCATATTTGTCATTCCTTATCTTAATTCTGAATCTATTTCTTGGTAGAAAATAAGTTTATTGAAATTTTGCATTTCGAATCGTATTCAATAAAAACCGGTTAATCTTTCGAATCCTTGTTTTCTTTTGAATCCTTGTTTTCTTTTGAATCCTTGTTTTCTTTTGAATCCTTGTTTTCTTTTGAATCTTTGTTTTGTAGTCGATAAATTATACGTCCTTTGGTTGAATCATAACGACTTACTTCAATTTTGACTTTATCTCCCGGCAGTATCCGTATAAAACTACGTCGGATCTTTCCTGAAATATAACCTAGAATCAGATCCTCATTATCTAACCGAACCCGGAACATGCCATTGGGAAGCGATTCAGTAATTAAACCTTCGTAAATCCATTTTTGTTCTGTCATTCCAGGTAAAGCCTCCTTGAAGTATCAACTAATGGAGGAGAAATGATATTAGACAACTCACCCTCTTTCTTTTTTTTTTTAGAAATAGGAAGGGGTTTCGGATCCCATTTGGATATTAAAAGGATTACCATATATAACACAACATTTCTCCGCCAATTCCTTCGAGTCGAGCCTCCCGGTCTGTCATTATACCTCGAGAAGTAGAAAGAATTACAATCCCCATCCCACTTAAAATTCTAGGAATTCGTTGAGACTTAGAATAGATTCGTAGACCGGGTCGACTGATCTGTTTTAAATTTAAAAAATTTCTATAGGGTCTTTTCCTATTCCTTCTATGCCGCAGGGTTAGAACCAAAAAATATTTGTTTTTTTCTTGATGTTTTCTGACGTTTTCGATAAAACCTTCTCGGAAAAGTATTTTAACAATATTTTCGGTAATATTAGTAGATGCTATGCGAACAACTCTTTTTCTATCCATATCAGCATTTCGTATAGAGGTTATTATCTCAGCAATAGTGTCTCTACCCATGATGAACTAAAATTATTGGTGCCTCAAAATTGGATATAATCAACATGTTTTTCTTTTTTTTTTATTGGTTTATGAATATGAATTTTTCAAGGTATATGTGTGAGACACAATCTACGAATTAATCTAGTTCTTAATCTATTTCTTTCAAATACCCCAAAGATATCACGATCTCATTTTATTTTATAATACCTCGCGAGCTAATGAAACTATTTTAGTAAAATTGAATTGTCTCAATTCCCGGGGGATTGCACCAAAAATTCGAGTTCCTTTTGGATTTCCTTGTTGATCAATCACAACTGCAGCATTGTCATCATATCGTATTATCATACCACTGTCACGTTTAAGTTCTTTACAGGTACGGACAATTACAGCTCTGACTACTTCTGATTTTTCTAGGGGCATATTTGGGACTGCTTCTTTGATCACAGCAACAATAACGTCACCAATATGAGCATAGCGACGATTACTAGCTCCTATGATTCGAATACACATCAATTCTCGAGCCCCGCTGTTATCCGCTACAATTAAATGGGTCTGAGGTTGAATCATATCAATTTTTTAGTCTATTCTTCCAATGCAAAGGATAAAGAAAATAAAAGAAATATTGTTTGTCCAAAAAAAAAAACCTGCTGTTTCATCCCCAAGACTCATTTCTGTCGGTTCTACATTTTTATTCCGAACTAATAAATTGAGTTCGTATAGGCATTTTGGATGCTGCTATTAAAAGAGCCCTTCTAGCTATATTTTCGGGTACTCCATCCATTTCATATAGTATTCGCCCCGGTTTAACAACAGCTATCCAATATTCAGGGGATCCTTTTCCCGAACCCATACGTGTTTCAGCAGTTCTTACTGTAACTGGTTTGTCTGGAAATATACGGATCCATATTTTTGCACCACGGCGTGCATTTCGTGTGATTGCTCGTCGACCTGCTTCGATTTGTTTAGTTGTGATCCAAGCAGGTTCAAGTGCCTGAAGAGCATATTTACCGAAACAAATACGATTACCTCGAGAAGATATTCCTTTCATTTTTCCTCGATGTTGTTTACGAAATTTAGTTCTTTTGGGGTTATA